AAGGAAAGTAAGTAAGGTAAACAAAAAATCCTTCTTTTTCTTTGAACCCACCCAATCAAAAATCCTCCTTTGAGAAAAGGAGAATCGAAAAAATAATATTTTCATACAATATCTTAATTGAATTATATGTAATGATCAATAAATTAAGTTGAATTCTATATCTACACATACCAAAAACATAGAAAAATCCGAATACCAATCTAATCGATTCTATAGATATTTGGGCTAGAGTTGACAAACAAACAAAACCAGCAATATACTTTATTAGTATCGCATAGAAATCTAAATGGGGCGTGGCCAAGTGGTAAGGCAACGGGTTTTGGTCCCGCTATTCGGAGGTTCGAATCCTTCCGTCCCAGAACATATATATTCTCTGACAATATAGATTGCTTTTTTAACAATGTTCTGTTTAAAATCGAAATGTTAGCTGGAATGTGATTGTTGTTTCTGATTTTTTTCTTCGATGAATCGTTTTTTTTTTTCAAAAACTGAATCGAGATACGAAAGAATCCATATTCCCTATCTCATATTCTCTACCCCCTAAATTAGCCTAATTAGATTCAATTTGCTTTTTTGTGGATTTCTTGACTTTTCGCCAAGAAGGGGTTTTTGGTACTAATTCAATTCACTAAGTCTCTTAATTCTTAATCAATGAGGTAGGCTAAAATAGAAAAAAGGAGCAAAAACTGGACTTAATCTGGGCTTGTTTGGCTTTGTGCCCAGCCAGCTCGCATTTCGTAAAAAAAAAGACTAGGACATCCCCTTCTTTTGATTTATGCTGCATCAGTCCCAGAGAATGGGGTAGATAGGAGTTAATCAGTGATGGGAAGGCGTTCATTTCAATATCTATAAACGGTGACAATTGCTCAGTCTATTTGATCGAATTGATAGATACGAAACCCTCCCCATTCTTTGGATTTTATTAATCAGATGAAAAAAAAAAAAAAAAGACTTATCTTTTTTCCTAAGATGATCAAAAGTTATTTTTAACTATCAAATTTTCTTGGAATAATGATGTCGAGAGGGGAACTTTCGAAATTGATTCGAAATTTCGAAAGAGAAATAGTTTAAATCATTCCTTAGAAGCTGAATCTTTCTCTCCTATTAAGTCACGTGAAGATGCAGAATTAAAAAGAATTCGTTTATTCGTCTTATTTTATTTATATAAAAAAAATTTTTATTATATATATTTATTAATTAATATTATAATGTTAGACAATTTAATATTAGCGATGGGGTCTTACTAAGACTTCTTCAGAAAAATATTTATCCACCCTATATCTATAGTATTAATCTATAGTATTATTTATATCTATATACTATAGATATAGAAGATATAGAAAATACTTTAGATTATGGTGTTTATACATCAGCCCAACCAATGACTATTCATGATTCCATAATTGAATCAATTCCATACCGGTTCTTAGAGGAATGTTATGGTAAAACTTCGTTTGAAACGATGTGGTAGAAAGCAACGTGCGACTTGAAGGACACGATCCGTTGTGGATTTGTACATCCACCATTTTTTGTAGGAATGAAGGTGCTCTTAACTCGACATCATTGGTTCTGTTTCACTAGAACCCCTCGTTTTTTGTTGTCTTGGAATGTAAATAGTCCATGATGGAGCTCGAGTAGAAAGTATTAATTTCTTTCTCGGGGCAAGGGTCTAGGGTTAATGCCAATCAATAAAACAATTGAAACAACTTCGTAAATATATCTAATATATCTTAGGTATGGAAATCGAAAGAATCCAATTCGAGCAAGTTTCAAATTAAAAAATTTATTGGAATTGATCAAACTTTTTCGATCCAAAGTGTTTCACGAGGGAATCCATCATCTTGTAGGATTCTTTCATAAAAATCGCAAAAAGGGTATGTTGCTGCCATTTTGAAAGGATTAAAAAGCACCGAAGTAATGTCTAAACCCAATGATTTAAAATAAAACAAAGATAAAGGATCCCAGAACAAGGAAACACCTTTTTAATTGTCTTAATAACTGGATCAGACTGAAGAATCCGATTTTAAACGAGACAAACAAAAAAGGAGGAAAGACCGCTCAATAAATGAAATTGCCGAAAGATTTTCCTTTGAACTGTTTGAAAGTTATCCAACTTGAGTTATGAGAGTCCGAATGGTTTATTTTTCATTTTAAGGAAGAACGAAGAAAAAAAGACTTAGATCTTTAATTGCTTTGATCATTTTATGGATCCAGTTGTCATTTCTTAGATAGAATTCCATACAGAGACAAAACTTCGAATCAATCATTTTTCTCGAGCCGTACGAGGAGAAAGCTTCCTATACGTTTCTAGGGGGGGTGTTGTTCATCTACATCTATCCCAATGAGCCGTCTATCGAATCGTTGCAATTGATGTTCGATCCCGAAGAGAAGGAAAAGATCTTCAGAAAGTGGGTTTTTATGATCCGATAAAGAATCAAACTTATTTAAATGTTCCTGCTATTTTATATTTCCTTGAAAAAGGGGCTCAACCTACAGAAAC